ATAAATCAGTTTCATTCAAAAATTTACATGAAAACAGGGTTAATCTAATTTTTTTTTTTTTTTTTTATATTAATACATTTTTTTTGCGAAAATTTAAAACTAAAAATTTTAAATTAATTTTAATTTAATAATAAAATTTAGTATTTTATTATTAAAAATTATAAATTGTTATTTAATATTTAATATTTGCATATATATATATATAGGAGAATAAATGTTATTTATTTAATAGAAATATATAAATAAATAAAAAATTTGTAAACTTTTATAAAAATCCTTATATAGAAGGAATGTTAGATAAATGTTTTAATATAGATTGTGTTAACTATAAATACCCCTATTTTTAAATTGTGAAATTTTTTTTATAGTATATATATTATATATATATTAATTAAATATTTATATATATATATATATCTATTAATCTAACCTTGTATACTCTTGAATATTTTATAAAAATTATTAAATACTTTTTCTTTTTAACTAATTTTTAAATTTTAAAAAATTTTTTAAAATTTGCAAAATTTTTACAAAATTTGTAAAATTTTAAAAATTTAAAAAATACATGAATAATTACTTATAATTTTTAAATTTTTACAAATTTTAAAATTTTTAAAAATTAAAAAAATTATTGATTAAATTTTATTCTATTAAAAAGTAAAGATTTTTATAATAATTTTTATATAAATTTTTATAAAAAAAAAAAAAAAAAATTAGGTTTGATAGTTTTTAGGTTTATGTTATTATAAAATAATTTTTTATTTAGTTTTTTACATTAAATAATTATTATTTATATATTTACTTAACTTTATAAATTTAATAATTTAGAATTTAATCTTACTATTTTTTATTATTAAGTTTAATATGAATTATAAAAATAATTTTATTTTTTTTAAAAAAATTACTATAGATTTTAAAAGATAAAAAAATAATAATTTATATATATATAAATTTAACTATTTTAAAATTATAGCAAGATTTCTTGCATAAATTATTTGATTAATAATAAGGGGTAATTATTCAAATAATTGTTGGGGTTTAGTGATTAATAAAAAATATTTATATAAATATATTTAATTATTTTTTTTAAAATTTAAATAAATTATTTTGATGATATGTATTTGTATTTTTATTAAATTTTATAAATTGTATTAATTTATAAAGTTTTATTTTGGCTTAAAAATTTGTTTTTAATTTGATTTATATGTAAATTTTTGTGAGAGTTTTTATTAATTTTAATAATTAATAAATTAAAAATATATTCGCAGTAATTAGTATTATTGATTAAAGAAATTTAGAAATAGTAATATTAAAGAGTATTGGCAAAATTGGTGCCAGCAGTCGCGGTTACACCAATAATACTAATGAATTTTATTAGTAAAAGTTAAATTGTTTAATATAAAATAAAATTAAATTTATTAGGTGAAATTTTAAATTTAAAATATTTTTTATAAAATTAATTGAAGCTTAAAAATTTTATGAAAAAACTAGGATTAGATACCCTATTATTTAAAATGTACTTTTATATACTAAAGTAGTATTAGTTATGTGCTTGAAACTTAAAAAATTTGGCGGTATTTTAGTCTATTCAGAGGAACCTGTTTTGTAATCGATAATCCACGATGGACCTAACTTAAATTTGTTTTTCAGTTTATATACCGTCGTTATCAGAATATTTTATAAGAATAATAATATTCAATAATTTTAATAAAAATATATATCAGATCAAGGTGTAGCTTATATTTAAGTAATAATGGGTTACAATAAAATTATTTAAATGGAGATAATTATGAAAAATTTATTGAAAGTGGATTTGATAGTAAAATTATAAAGATTAATAATTTGATTTTAGCTCTAAAATATGTACACATCGCCCGTCGCTCTTATTATTAAGATAAGATAAGTCGTAACATAGTAGATGTACTGGAAAGTGTATCTAGAATGACAATTTAAAGCTTATTCAGTAAAGCATTTCATTTACATTGAAAAGATTTTTGTGCAAATCAATATAAATTGATTAAATTTTATTTATTTATGTTTTTTGTTTAAAATTTAAATTATTAAAAATAATTATAAAAAAAAATGTTTTAGTATTTTTTAAAGAAAAAATAATATTAATTATAGTTTATTAGTATTGTGAAAGAAAATTGAAATAATTGAAAAATTATTATTATAAAAGAAAATTTTATTTATTGTACCTTGTGTATCAGCGTTTATTAAATAAAAAATATATAAAATATTTATCTCGATTTTAAAAGAGTTAATGTAATATAAAAGTTAATGTGATAAAATTATTTTAAATATTACATTAGAAATGAAATGTTATTCGTTTTTAAAGGTATCTAGTTTTTTAAGAAATGAATTTAATTCAGAATTTATAAATTTATTTATTTAATTAAATTAATTAAATAATTTTATAAATTTAATATTTTATGGGATAAGCTGTAAAATAAATTTTTAAAAATAATTAATTTTGTTAAAAAACATATGCTTAGAATTAGCAATTGTTTATAAGTTTGTTATAATTTATTTTAGAATATAAATTATTTATTATATTTTAAATTTTTATTAAAATATTAATTTTAATTATAAAAATTAAGAAAAAATGATAAAATTAGTATATAAATTTGTTAAATTAATTTAAATGATAAGTTTATGTAAAGAATTCGGCAAAAATAATGTTCGCCTGTTTAACAAAAACATGTCTTTTTGAAATAAATTTAAAGTCTAACCTGCCCACTGAAATTTTTAAATGGCCGCAGTATTTTAACTGTGCAAAGGTAGCATAATCATTAGTCTTTTAATTGAAGGCTGGAATGAATGGTTGGACGAGATATTAACTGTTTCATTTAAATTTATAATAGAATTTTATTTTTTAGTCAAAAAGCTAAAATTTTTTTAAAAGACGAGAAGACCCTATAAATCTTTATATTAATTTTATTTTAATTTTTTAGATAAATTTTGTTAAAATAAATCATAATATTTTATTGGGGTGATATTAAAATTTAATAAACTTTTAATTTTTAAAAAACATTAATTTATGATTAATTGATCCATTCTTAGTGATTAAAAAATTAAGTTACTTTAGGGATAACAGCGTAATTTTTTTGGAGAGTTCATATCGATAAAAAAGATTGCGACCTCGATGTTGGATTAAGATATAATTTTGGGTGTAGCCGTTCAAATTTTAAGTCTGTTCGACTTTTAAATTCTTACATGATCTGAGTTCAGACCGGCGTAAGCCAGGTTGGTTTCTATCTTTAATAAATTATTATATTTTAGTACGAAAGGACCAAATATAAAAATAATTATATTTTATAATATGAATTTTATTAATATACTATTTTGGCAGATTAGTGCAATAAATTTAGAATTTATGTATGTAAAATTTTTACAAATAGTACTTGTTTTATATTGATTTATTATTATCTTTAGTTAGAAGTTTGTTATTAATTATTTGTGTATTAGTTAGTGTTGCTTTTTTAACGTTATTAGAACGTAAAGTATTAAGATATATTCAAATTCGTAAAGGTCCAAATAAAGTAGGAATTATAGGAATTCCTCAACCATTTTGTGATGCAATTAAATTATTTACTAAAGAACAAACTTATCCTTTGTTATCAAATTATTTAAGATATTATATTTCTCCTATTTTTTCTTTATTTTTATCTTTATTGGTTTGAATAAGAATACCATTTTTTATTAAATTATATTCATTTAATTTAGGACTGTTGTTTTTTTTATGTTGTACTAGTTTGGGGGTTTATACTGTTATAATTGCTGGTTGGTCTTCTAATTCTAATTATGCTTTATTAGGGGGTTTACGAGCAGTAGCTCAAACAATTTCTTATGAAGTTAGCATAGCTTTAATTTTACTTAGATTTGTTTTTTTAATTGGAAGTTATAATATACTAGGATTTTATTATTATCAAAGATATGTTTGATTTTTTATTATTTTATTTCCTATAGCATTAATTTGATTAACTATTTCTTTAGCAGAAACTAATCGTACTCCTTTTGATTTTGCAGAAGGAGAATCTGAATTAGTTTCTGGATTTAATGTAGAGTATAGAAGTGGAGGATTTGCTTTAATTTTTTTAGCAGAGTACGCAAGAATTTTATTTATAAGCATATTATTTTGTGTTATTTTTTTAGGGTGTGATGTTTTAAATTTTTTATTTTATTTTAAATTGATATTTATTTCATTTGTATTTATTTGAGTTCGAGGTACTTTACCTCGATTTCGTTATGATAAATTAATATATTTGGCTTGAAAGTGTTTTTTATCTTTTTCATTAAATTATTTATTATTTTTTATTGGTTTAAAAATTTTATTTTATTCTTTTATATTATTAATTTTTTTTAGTAAAGTTAATAGAAAATTAATATTCTATCTTATGTTTTCAAAACATATGCTTATTCAAGCTCATTAACTAATTTAATAAATTATCTCATCATTTAGTTACTAAAGGGTTAATTAAATAGTATAAAAAATAAACTACTGTAAGAATTTGTCCAATAATAATATAAGGGTCTTCTACAGGTCGTGCTCCAATTCATGTTAATAAGATTACTGTTACTACTATAATTCAAAATAAAATTTGATTAATAGGATAAAATTGAATACCTCGAAAATTACTAAGATGATAAAATGGTAGAATTACTAAAATTGCAATTGATAAAACAAGAGCAATAACTCCTCCTAATTTATTAGGAATTGATCGAAGAATAGCATAAGCGAATAAAAAATATCATTCGGGTTGAATGTGTACAGGAGTTACTAAAGGATTAGCAGGAATAAAATTATCAGGATCTCCTAGTAAGTAGGGGTTTACAAGAACTAATACAATTAAAGCTATAATTATAATTAAAAATCCTACAATATCCTTAAATGAAAAATAAGGGTGGAAAGGAATTTTATCTACATTTGAATTAACTCCAATTGGATTATTTGATCCCGTTTGATGAAGAAACAATAAATGAATTATTGTTATTGCTAATACAATAAAAGGTAAGATAAAATGAAAGGTAAAAAATCGAGTTAGTGTTGCATTATCTACAGCGAATCCTCCTCATACTCATTGTACTAAATCAATACCTAAATAAGGTACTGCGGATAATAAATTTGTAATAACTGTTGCTCCTCAAAAAGATATTTGTCCTCAAGGTAGTACATATCCCATAAAAGCAGTTCCTATTACTAAAAATAAAATAATTACTCCTACTAATCAAGTTGGGGTAAATAAGTATGATCCGTAGTAAATTCCTCGTCCTACATGTAAATAAATACAAATAAAAAAAAATGATGCACCGTTAGCATGAAGAGTTCGTAATAATCATCCGTAATTAACATCACGACAAATATGATTTACTCTATTAAAGGCTAAACTCACATCAGCTGTATAATGTATAGCTAAAAATAGTCCTGTTAAAATTTGAATAATTAAACATAAACCTAATAAAGATCCAAAATTTCATCATCTTGAAATATTTACAGGGGCAGGGAGATCAACAAGTGCATTATTAGCAATTTTAAATAAAGGGTGGGTAGTTCGTAAAGGTTTATTCATTAGTTTATTAATCGTAAAGGTCCCTTAAATAATTTTGTAATTTTTACAATAACAATTAAAGTAATTAATAAATAATTTATTAATAAAATCGTAATAAAATTAGTTGGGTAGTTGTATAATTTATTTAATGATAAAGCGTTTTCTGTTAAGTATGACTTTAAATTGAAAATTGATTCTATTTCATTATTTAGTAAAAAAAAAGAAAGAGAAGATTTGTCGATAAAAAAACATACAATTATTGATAATATTAAAAAAATAATAGAAAATAATGTTAATTTTGTCGATAAATTAAATATTTCGTTTGAAGCTAAAGAAGTAACATAAATAAAAAGTACTAATATTCCTCCTAAAAATACTAAAAATAAAATATAAGAATATCAAAAAGTTTTAGTTATCAATCCAGTTAATAAAGAAATTAAAAGAGTTTGAATTAATAAAGTTAATCCTATAGCTAAAGGATGAAATATATTAATAAAAATAATTGATGTTAATATAATAAATAAATAAAGAGTTAATTGAAGAATATCAAGAGGTAGTTTATATAAAATATTAATTTTGGGGATTAATGAAAAAAAGAATTTTTTTTCTCTTGAAGTTTTAAAAGAAAAAATCTTATTTTTGATTTACAAGACCAATGTTTTTATTAAACTATTAAAACTAATGATTATATTAATTTATTGAAGATTACCAAGAATTTTATTTATTTTAGCTTTATTTTCTTTTGTTTCTAGTCGAAAACATTTATTATCAATATTGTTAAGTTTAGAATATATTGTGCTTATATTATTTTTTATATTATTTATATATATAAATATAATAAACTATGAAAATTATTTTTGTATAATATTTTTAACTTTTAGAGTTTGTGAAGGAGCCTTAGGATTATCAATTTTAGTTTCGATAATTCGTACTCATGGAAATGATTATTTTCAATCTTTTAGAATCATATAATGTTAAAAGTTATTATTTTTCTTGTATTTTTATTACCTGTGTGTTTTATAAAAAAAATTTATTGAATGGTTCAAAATTTATTATTTTTAATTAGTTTTGTATTTATTTTAATAAATTGTTGTATAAATTATTGAATAAAAATTTCTTATTTTTTAGGTATTGATATATTATCTTATGGTTTAATTTTATTAAGTTTTTGAATTTGTTCTTTGATGTTAATGGCTAGTGAAAGAGTTTATAAATATAATAATTATAGAAAGTTATTTTTGATTAATGTTATTATTTTATTAGTTTTATTAGTATTAACTTTTAGTAGAATAAGTTTGTTTATATTTTATTTGTTTTTTGAAAGAAGATTAATTCCTACTTTATTTTTAATTTTAGGTTGAGGTTATCAACCTGAACGATTACAAGCTGGACTATATCTTTTGTTTTATACTTTATTTGTATCTTTACCTATACTAGTAGGTATTTTTTATCTTTATAATAAAATAGGAACTATAAATTTTTATTTAATAAATAACTATTTATTTAATTATGATTTATTATATTTTTGTATACTTTTAGCTTTTTTAGTAAAAATACCGATATTTTTAGTACATTTATGACTTCCTAAGGCTCATGTAGAAGCTCCAGTTTCTGGTTCTATAATTTTAGCAGGTATTATATTAAAATTAGGGGGTTACGGATTATTGCGGGTTATTTCTTTTTTACAATTATTAGGATTAAAATATAATTTTATTTGAATTAGAATTAGATTAGTTGGAGGTGTATTAGTAAGATTTGTTTGTTTACGTCAAACAGATTTAAAGGCTTTGATTGCATATTCATCAGTTGCTCATATAGGAATTGCTTTAGCAGGATGTTTAACTATAACCTATTGAGGAGTTTGTGGTTCCTATAGATTAATAATTGCTCACGGATTATGTTCTTCTGGTTTATTTTGTTTAGCTAATATTTCTTATGAACGATTAGGTAGACGAAGTTTATTAATTAATAAGGGAATATTAAATTTTATACCGGCTATAACATTGTGATGATTTTTATTAAGATCAGCTAATATAGCAGCTCCTCCTACATTAAATTTATTAGGAGAAATTTCTTTATTAAATAGAATTGTAAGATGATCGTGAATGAGAATAATTTCTTTATCTTTGTTATCTTTTTTTAGAGCAGCTTATACTTTATATTTATATTCTTTTAGTCAGCACGGTAAAATTTTTTCTGGAGTTTATTCTTTTAGAGGAGGAAAAATTCGAGAGTATTTATTATTAATGTTGCATTGATTACCCTTGAATTTATTAATTATAAAAAGAGAATCGTGTTTATTATGATTATATTTAAATAGTTTAAAAAAAATACTAATTTGTGGTGTTAGTGATATGAATAATTCATTTTAGATCGTGAAATATTTATCAATTTGTTCAATCAGATTTGTAGTTTTAATTTCTTTTAGAATTACTTTTTTTTTAATAAATTTATACTTTATTATAAATGATTTAGTTTATTTTTTTGAGTGAGAAGTTGTTTCTTTAAATTCATTATCAATCGTTATAACAATTTTATTAGATTGAATAAGTCTTTTATTTATATCATTTGTATTAATAATTGCCTCATTGGTTATTTATTATAGAAAAGAATATATATCAAGAGATGAAAATATTAATCGATTTATTATATTAGTTTTAATATTTGTTTTTTCTATAATGTTATTAATTATTAGACCTAATTTAATTAGAATTTTATTAGGATGAGATGGATTAGGATTGGTTTCTTATTGTTTAGTCATTTATTTTCAAAATGTTAAGTCTTATAATGCTGGAATATTAACAGCTCTTTCTAATCGAATTGGGGATGTAGCTTTATTATTAGCAATTGCTTGAATATTAAATTATGGAAGATGAAATTTTATTTTTTATTTAGAATTTATACAGAATAATTTAGAAATAAAAATTATTGGAGCGTTAGTAGTTTTAGCAGCTATAACTAAAAGTGCTCAAATTCCTTTTTCTTCTTGATTACCAGCTGCAATAGCTGCACCTACTCCTGTTTCTGCTTTAGTTCATTCTTCAACTTTGGTAACAGCTGGGGTATATTTATTGATTCGATTTAATATTTTATTAGCAAATAGAGTTTTAGGTCAACTTTTATTGTTATTATCAGGTTTAACAATATTTATAGCAGGATTAGGAGCTAATTTTGAGTTTGATTTAAAAAAAATTATTGCGTTATCAACTTTAAGTCAATTAGGTTTGATAATAAGAATTTTATCAATAGGATTTTATAAATTAGGATTTTTTCATTTATTAAGTCATGCCTTATTTAAGGCTCTTCTTTTTATATGTGCTGGTGCTATTATTCATAATATAAATAATTCTCAGGATATTCGTTTAATAGGAGGATTAAGACTACATATACCTCTTACTTCTACTTGTTTTAATGTTTCTAATTTAGCATTGTGTGGAATACCTTTTTTAGCAGGGTTTTATTCAAAAGATTTAATTTTAGAAATTGTTTTAATTAGCAATTTAAATTTATTTACTTTTTTCTTATATTTTTTTTCTACAGGTTTAACAGTTTGTTATTCTTTTCGTTTAGTTTTTTATTCAATAACTGGAGATTTAAATTGTAGAAGTTTAAATATATTAAATGATGAGGGATGAATTATATTGCGAGGTATAATAGGTTTATTAATTATAAGAATTATTGGAGGAAGATTATTAAATTGATTAATTTTTCCTACTCCATATATAATTTGTTTGCCCTTATTTATAAAGCTATTAACTTTATTTGTTTGTATTGCCGGAGGTTTATTTGGTTATATTATTTCAAATGTTTCTTTATATTTTAATAACAAATCTTTAGAAAGTTATAATAGTTCAGTATTTTTGGGTTCAATATGATTTATACCTTATATTGCAACTTATGGAGTTATTTTTTTTCCTTTAAATTATGGTCAATTAGTTGTAAAAAGTTTTGATCAAGGTTGATCAGAGTATTTTGGAAGTCAACATATATATCAGAAATTAGTAAAGTATTCAAAGTTATTTTTTATTATACAAAATAATAATTTAAAAATTTATTTATTGATGTTTGTATTTTGAATTTTAATTTTATTTAATTTTTTATTATTTATGTATTCAAATAGCTTATAAATTAGAGTATGACACTGAAGATGTTAGGGAGATTATTTAATCTTTGAATATTATGAATTAATATTAGTAATTTACAAAAATAATAATTTTATTTTTACAATGAAAATGTAAAGTTTTATTTAAACTATATAAATAGAAATATAAATGGAATTTAACCATTAAATAAAAAAGTTAGCAGCTTTTTTTTGATCAACATATTTCCTTAATTGGAGTTTTTACTCAATTATATCATTAACAGTGATACGCCTCTTTTTGGCTTCAATTAAATAGAATAAGGGTAAAATTACCTAAGATTAGGTCGAAACTAATTGCAATAAATCGCTTCATATTCAAGGTAGATTGAATAATCAATACTTTTTGAATGCAAATCAAATGTTATATTTAACTACAACCCTAAGTTGATCAATTTAATATTCCTTGATTTCATTCGTGATAAAGACCAATTAATAAAATTAAAATAAAAATGATAGATGTTGATGTTCAAATTATTATATTAGAAAATTTAAAAATAATAATTATAGGGAGAATTAAAGCAATTTCTACATCAAAAATTAAAAAAATAATAGTGATTAAAAAAAATCGTAAAGAAAAGGGTAATCGTGATGATGATTTTGGGTCAAATCCACATTCAAAAGGTGAACTTTTTTCTCGGTCAACTAAAGATTTTTTTGATAAAATTGAAGCTAAGAGTATTACTACTACAGAAATAATAAAAATGATTGTTGCTATTAAAATTACTGAAAAAATTATCTACACTATAATTTATAGACCTTATGATTGGAAGTCAAATATACTTTTATACTATATAGATATTAAATGTTTATCCTCCTCATCAGTAAATTGTTACATAAAGGAATAATCAAACAATATCGACAAAATGTCAATATCATGCAGCAGCTTCAAAACCAAAGTGATGATTTTTTGAAAAATGATTATTTAAATGACGTAATAAACAAATTAATAGGAAAGTTGTTCCAATTAAAACGTGAACCCCATGGAATCCTGTAGCCATGTAAAAAGTTGACCCATAAACTGAATCTGCGATAGTAAATGGAGCTTCGATGTATTCGTAAGCTTGTAAGATTGTAAAATATACTCCTAATAAAACAGTAAAAAATAATCCTTGAGTAGTTTGAGAATGATTATTTTCTATTAGTCTATGATGAGCTCAAGTTACTGTAACTCCTGAAGCTAATAAAATAGCTGTATTTAAAAGAGGAATTTGAAATGGATTAAAAGAAATAATTCCCATAGGAGGTCATGAAGCCCCTAATTCAATTGAAGGTGATAGTCTTCTGTGAAAAAATGCTCAAAAAAAAGAAACAAAAAATAAAACTTCTGATAGAATAAATAAAATTATTCCTCAACGTAATCCGATAGTTACTCTATAAGTATGAAGTCCTTGATAAGTTCCTTCACGTGAAACATCTCGTCATCACTGATAAACTGTAAGAATTGTAATAATATTACCTAAAGTAAATAAAGTAAGGTCGTATTGATGGAATCATTTTACTATTCCTGAAACTGTAGTTATAGCTCCGATTGCACCTGTTAAAGGTCAAGGGCTATAGTCAACTAAGTGGAAGGGGTGATTTGAATGTGTAGACATTATATAAATTAATTAATTTACTTCACTAGAATAAAGAGTTCTTAAAACTGCAAATACATATGATTGAATTATAGCAACTGCTGATTCAAGAACTAATAAAGCAATTTGAGCTATCAATAAAAGAGTTACTAAGATATAAGAAAGTGAAGGTCCTGTATTTCCTAATAAAGTTAATAGTAAATGTCCTGCAATTATATTAGCAGTTAAACGTACAGCTAATGTCCCAGGTCGAATAATATTACTAATAGTTTCGATACATACCATGAAAGGTATAAGAACTGCAGGCGTTCCTTGAGGAACTAAATGAGCAAATATATGTTGAGTATGATTAATTCACCCGTAAATTATGAAACACAATCATAAAGGTAGAGCTAGTGTTAATGTTAATGTTAAATGACTTGTTCTTGTAAAAATATACGGAAATAATCCTATAAAATTATTAAATACAATTATTGAAAATAATGAAATAAAAATGAAAGATGATCCATTATGTCCTAATGGTCCTAATAGTGTTTTAAATTCTTTGTGTAAAGTAGTTAAAATAGAATTTCAAAAAATATTATAACGTGAAGGTATTAATCAGTAAATTGAAGGAATTATTAAAAGTCCTAAAAATGTTCTTATTCAATTTAAAGATAAATTAAAAATACTTGATGAAGGGTCAAATACAGAAAATAAATTAGTTATCATTTTCAATTTATTGAATTTAAATTATTAGTTTTTAAATTAGAAGATTTAGGTGAAGTTGGAATATAAGAGTAATAATTTAAAATACAAAATAAAATAAAAGAAATTGAAAAAATTAAAAATAAGCTTAATCATCTAATTGGTGCTATTTGTGGTATTAAAAAATATTAAAAATTTTAATAATTTTAGTTTGACATACTAATGTTATAATTTAACTAATTTTTTCATTAGAAGTAATTGCTAATTTACTATAATATGGTTTAAGAGACCAGTACTTGCTTTCAGTCATCTAATGATGAATTTAAATTATTAGAAATTCATTTAATAAAATAATTTACAGGAACACTTTCAATTACAATAGGTATAAAACTATGATTAGCTCCACAAATTTCTGAACATTGTCCATAAAATAATCCAGGTCGGTTAATATAAAAATTAGTTTGATTTAATCGACCTGGAGTTCCGTCTACCTTAACTCCTAAGGCAGGAATTGTTCAAGAATGAATTACATCAGCTGCTGTTACTAAAATTCGAATTTGAGAATTTATTGGTAAAATAATTCGATTATCTACATCTAATAAACGAAATCCGTCATTTGATAATTCATTTGTAGGAATTATGTAAGAATCAAATTCAATATTATTAAAATCTGAATATTCGTAACTTCAGTATCATTGATGACCAATTGACTTTAAAGTTACTGAAGGTTCATTAATTTCGTCTAATAAGTATAATAGTCGAAGAGATGGAAAAGCAATAAATAATAAAATAATAGCAGGTAAAATTGTTCAAATTATTTCAATTAATTGACCATGTAATAAAAATCGATTTACATAATTATTAAAAAATAATATAAGTATTAAATAAACAACTATAACTGTAATTATTACTAAAATTAATAGTGCGTGGTCGTGAAAAAAAATTAATTGTTCTATTAAAGGAGATGCTCTATCTTGTAAACCTAAATTAGCTCATGTTGACATTTGTAATTCTAATAAAAGTAAAATACTTTATATATGGAGCTTAAATCCATTGCACTAATCTGCCATATTAGAAGTTAGTTAAAAGAGGCAATTCATTAAAACTATGTTCAGCAGGTGGTGTATTTTGATATCATTCAATAGATGAATTTAATTGAATTGGAAAAATTACTTGACGTTGAGATACTAAACTTTCTCAAATAATAAAAAAAAAGTATAGAATCCCTAAAAGTGAAATTGATGAACCGATTGTTGAAACAATATTTCATGTTGTATAAGCGTCAGGATAGTCTGAGTACCGTCGAGGTATTCCAGCTAAACCTAAAAAATGTTGAGGAAAAAATGTTAAATTTACTCCAATAAATATAATTACAAATTGACTTTTTAATCACTTTGCGTTTAATGTTAGTCCAGTAAATAAAGGGTATCAGTGAATAAATCCTGCCATAATAGCAAATACGGCTCCCATAGATAACACATAATGAAAATGAGCAACTACATAATAAGTATCGTGTAAAATAATATCAACTGAAGAATTAGCAAGAACTACTCCAGTTAATCCTCCTACTGTAAATAAAAATACAAATCCTAAAGCTCATAAAATAGCAGGAGAATATGTTAATTGAGTTCCGTGAAGTGTTGCTAATCATCTAAAAATTTTAATTCCTGTAGGTACAGCAATAATTATAGTTGCAGAAGTAAAATAAGCTCGTGTATCAACGTCTATACCTACTGTAAATATATGATGAGCTCATACAATAAACCCTAATAATCCAATTGCTAATATAGCATAAATTATTCCAAGAGATCCAAAAGTTTCCTTTTTACCTGATTCTTGTCTAATAATATGAGAAATTATTCCAAATCCAGGTAAAATTAAAATATATACTTCTGGGTGTCCGAAAAATCAAAATAAATGTTGATAAAGAATTGGGTCTCCTCCTCCTGCGGGATCAAAAAAAGATGTATTTAAATTTCGATCTGTTAATAATATAGTGATAGCTCCAGCTAATACAGGTAAAGAAAGAAGAAGTAAAAATGCAGTAATTACTACTGATCAAACGAATAAAGGTATACGATCTAATGTAATTCCTGAAGCTCGCATATTAATTACTGTTGTAATAAAATTTACAGCTCCTAAAATTGACGAAATTCCTGCTAAATGCAAAGAAAAAATTGCTAAATCTACAGAAGCTCCACCGTGAGCAATTCCTGATGATAAAGGTGGATAAACAGTTCATCCAGTTCCAGCTCCGTTTTCAACTATACTACTTACCAATAAAAGAGATAAAGCTGGTGGTAAAAGTCAAAAACTTATATTATTTATTCGAGGAAAGGCCATATCAGGAGCCCCTAATATTAAAGGAACTAATCAATTTCCAAATCCTCCAATTATAACAGGTATAACTATAAAAAAAATTATAATAAAAGCATGAGCTGTAACAATTACGTTATAAATTTGATCATCTCCAATTAATGCACCAGGGTGTCCTAATTCAGCTCGAATTAGAATTCTTAATGAAGTTCCAACTATTCCAGCTCATGCTCCGAAAATAAAATATAAAGTTCCAATATCTTTATGATTAGTAGAAAATAGCCATTGTCGCGATTAAGTGGCTGAAGTTTAGGCAATAGACTGTAAATCTATTTATAAGAGTATTCTTCTTAATCACTGGCTTTATATTCAAATATGATATTAGACTGCAATTCTAAAGGTGTAATAATTTACTAAGGCTTAAAGGGTAATTCCTGTATTTATAGCTTTGAAGGCTATTAGTTTATTTAACTTAAAGCCTTAAAGCATAATAAATAAAAGAGAAATTATTACTAACCCAAAAATTGAGATAAATGTAAAAATTAAATATAATTTTATAGAAAAATTATTTAATTGCATATTTATTGTTCAATTATTTTCAAAATAATTTAGTATAAAAGCAGAATAACAAATTCGTAAATAAAAAAAAAGCGTAATTAATGTTGAAACTGTTAAAATCACTAATAAAAAATATTGATTATTAAATGATAATTGTTGGATAACAATTCATTTAGGTAAAAATCCTATAAATGGAGGCAATCCACCTAAAGATAAAAAGTTTATGAATAACGTAAATTTTAAAATTTTTGAATTAAAAAATAAAGAAAATATTTGTCTTAAATGAAAAATTTTAAAGATATTAAATATAAAAGTTAATGTTAAAGTTAGAAAAGAATAAAATAAAAAGTAAATTAATCAAATTGATTCTCCGATTATTATTGCAGAAATTATTCAGCCTAAGTGGTTAATAGATGAAAAAGCCATTAATTTTCGTAAAGACGTTTGATTTATACCTCTTAATGCTCCAATTACTACAGATAAGATTGCTCTTGTCAATAATAACGGCTTAATATTTAAATAAGAGATTAATATTAAAGGGGCAATTTTTTGTCAAGTTATTAATATTAATCTATTTATTCAAGATAAACCTTCTATTATATTAGGAAATCAAAAATGGAAAGGTGCCGCTCCTCTTTTTAATAATAAAGAGGATAATATAATTATTGAAATATAAGAATAATTAATTTCTAAATTATTGTTATTTTTTAATATTAACAAAATAATTGAAAATAATAAAACAGTTGAAGCTAAAGCTTGAGTTAAGAAGTATTTTAATGAGGCTTCAGTTGAAGTTAAATTATTATTATCTCTTATTAAGGGGATAAAAGATAATAAATTAATTTCTAAGCCTATTCAAGCTCCTAATCAAGAATTAGATGTAACTGTAATTATAGTTCCTAATATTATGATCAAAATAAATAAAATTTTAGAAGAATTATTAAAAATTAAAAAGAAAAGGATTAAAACCTTTATAAATGGGGTATGAACCCAGTAGCTTAATTAGCTTATCTTTTTATATTTTGGTGTATGATGCACAAAAGTTTTTGATACTTTTAGAAATAGTTTAATTCTATTAAATATAATTAAATAAAAACTTATAATGAATGTAGAATACTACATAATTTACCCTATCAAGGTAATCCTTTTCGTCAGGCAATTCATT